CCAGTTTCACTAATTAAACCTTTTCGAATCCGTATAAACAATAAATAAAAAACGAAAAAAACCAAACTCCTTCCCACCCCCTTTATATACTCTTTACCCATCTATTTTATAGGTGGGGTATATCTCTCGACACCTAGAGAAATAAGTTACGTATGTGCAGGATCTAATAGATCCATATCCATTTTTTTTAATAGATACTCATCCAAATGAATCGTGTGCCAGGAACCAGATTTGAACTGGTGACACGAGGATTTTCAGTCCTCTGCTCTACCAACTGAGCTATCCCGACCATTCCCTACGCATCATCTACTCATTTTATTTGAAAACTGGAGTCTATGTCAATTAAAAAGGTGAAAGGGTATTTCAAAGTCTTATCTAGGCCCCGGAATTTCCTAGATCTTGAAAAGAAGACTTTGTATGTAAGTCTTAGTACGAGTAATGATATATGTTGGGGATCATTCAAATGAGTGGAGTACTCCTTGCTCAAAGCTGTTCATGTATAATTTATATCACAAGACTGTTGATAAGATCCAAAATTTTCTGCTCGAATACCTTTGTGGAGGAAGAGACCCATTTTTTATTTGAACCGTTAACAAAAAAAAGAGGATAATTAGTTAGCTAATCAAAAGCGCTTTTTGGGGATAGAGGGACTTGAACCCTCACGATTTATAAAGTCGACGGATTTTCCTCTTACTATAAATTTCATTGGTGTCGGGATTGACACGTAGAATGGGACTCTATCTTCATTCTCATCCGATGGGTCGGTTCTTCAAAAGATCTACCAAACTGTGGAGTAAATGCTTTAATTTAATAAACGAATATTCGATTCTTTCTTCAACTTGGAATCGATTCACAAAAATTCTTCCATTTTTTTCATATTCATAAAATAAAAATTCGGGTCGTCATCAATATTTTTGCATTTTTTATTTATTATATCATAGTATAGTCTTTCTATTTAAGTACGTATACCTATAGGTTTCTTCTTCATCACTTTTGGAGTTTAGATCGAAAAATTCTTATAACATATTACAACGCAAGACAGTCAATTCCCTTTGTTAGAACAGCTTCCATTGAGTCTCTGCACCTATCCTCTTTTTCTTTCCTTTTGGAAAGCAGGAGTTGGCTCAGGATTGCCCATTTCTTTAATTCCAGGGTTTCTCTGAATTTGAAAGTTATCACTTAGTAAGTTTCCATACTAAGGCTCAAACCAATTAAGTCCGTAGCGTCTACCGATTTCGCCATATCCCCTCTTTTTTTGTATGCTGAAAGATTTCAGTGTGATGTACTTTCCCCCTCTTAATCCTTTTAGTTATGCCGGAACCTTTTAATTCTCTATATAAATTGAATTCATATACTGAAGGGAGTTTCATACTTTTTTGTTTTGCCTATTTTCTTTCATTTCTGGTGGGAGCTTATATTTGATATGGGCCAACCAGAAAGAATTCTATCGCTTTTTTATCTTCAATTCAATATAGACGGATATCTATCACTATATATATGAACCCTTTTTAATTTTACCTTGAAAGTTGAAATACTCAAAGGATCGATTCTTTTTTTCTTAGTTTCCAACTAAAAGCAACCGGAATGTCTTATTCTGATCTGAATTACACCCTTATCTATCATTTTTTTATTTGATTCAAATTAAATATCTATTTTTTAGAACTCATAATTGAATTCAAATTGAAAAATTGTATTAAGATTTCTAAATAAATGTATATTAAAAAGATTCTAAATTTTTATTTTTTGATTTATAAAAAAAGATAAATGTATTATTCAAATTGTTAGTATTGGAATGTAATAAATCAAAAATTCTAGATCGGTATAGGAATCCTTATCTTATTTATATCTTATTTATTTATATACTCTATTTACTGCAATATAGGTTTGAAATCTATTCATATTCTTTATTTTTTATGATTTATGAATAGTTAATAGCTAAGATATGGTTTTTGGAATTATTATGCATGTAAAGTTTCTCTTATGTGAGCCCGCTTAGCTCAGAGGTTAGAGCATCGCATTTGTAATGCGATGGTCATCGGTTCGACTCCGATAGCCGGCTTTTTTCTATTTGTTCTATTTTTTATATGATTGAGGATGTTTCTTTGAAATTAAAGAATAAAGACACCTTTCCTTTTTCAAAAGGTCGACGCTTTCTTATGTCTCGGCAGAACAACTCAACGGATCTTTTTTCGTATTTGTATTTTCGATGTTTTTTTCTATTTTATATGTTGGTTTGTATATTATTCTATTCGTGATTTTTTATTTTTATTACTTCATTTTTATTAAGAAAATGTAATTCTATTCTATGTTTTTGAGTTCTTTCTATTATATTTATTTAGATTCTATTCCCCAGAATCTAAATAAATATACAAAAAACTGCAAAATGAAATAGTAACTAAACTAAGAATAAATGTATACAATAATTAAATTAATGTATATATATATACTAAATACTAAAATACAATTCCAATAATTAAAAAAATGGAAATACTAAAAAATGAAATTAATAATTAATAAATAAAATTTTAAATCCAATAAGAATGCATTTTAATACAAAAACAAGGAGGAACTTCGGCTACGTACATCTTTCATCTTACTTTTCCGTCTAGTGCCATTATTCGTTCTAGTCCAATTAATAGAATACTTCAGTGGATTTCGCTTCGTTTATCATTTCGTTCAGTTTTAATAAAAAAAATGAAATATCAATAACAATAAATAAGGAGTTTTTATGTCGCGTTACCGAGGGCCTCGTTTCAAAAAAATACGACGTCTGGGGGTTTTACCAGGACTGACTAATAAAAAGCCTAGAGATCTTAGAAACCCATCACGTTCCGGGAAAAGATCTCAATATCGTATTCGTCTAGAAGAAAAACAAAAATTACGTTTTCATTATGGTATTACAGAACGACAATTACTTAAATACTTCCGTATCGCGAGAAAAGCCAAAGGGTCAACAGGTCAGGTTTTACTCCAATTACTTGAAATGCGTTTGGACAACATCCTTTTTCGATTGGGTATGGCTCCGACTATTCCTGGAGCCCGCCAATTAGTTAATCATAGACATATTTTAGTTAATGGCCGTATAGTAGATATACCAAGTTATCGTTGCAAACCCACCGACGTTGTTATGGCGAGGGATAAGCAAAAATCCAAAGCTCTCGTTCAAAATTATATGGATTCATCCCATAGTGAGGAATTGCCAAAACATTTGACTCTTCACCCATTCCCATATAAAGGAGTAGTCAATCAAATAATAGATAATAAGTGGGTCGGTTTGAAAATAAATGAATTGCTAGTCGTAGAATATTATTCCCGTCAGACTTAAGCCTACCTTAAAGAAAAGGGTTTAGAAAAGGTTTCGGAAAAATGAGCCTCCTTACTCCAAACTAAATTGATTTAAGATTAAGGTAAGGGTTTTTATTCGGATTTTTCACACTCATGTATCATAGATCGACAGAGATTTTTTGATTTCTTGTCGACCTTATTCCATTATTTTACATATCGCAGTAATTTAATTAGAAATCGAAAATATATATATATATCTAGAATATATATAAAGATAGAAAGAAGGATCTACCTCTTGGTTAATTTGTTACGGCCGGCGCTGTTGCTGAGTTGGGTGAAGGTACGGAAAGAGAGGGATTCGAACCCTCGGTAAACAAAAGTCTACATAGCAGTTCCAATGCTACGCCTTGAACCACTCGGCCACCTTTCCTACACAACAATTATGACCCAGGAACCGAACGAATAGCGAGTTATTCCTATTTTTTTTTGGGGGGGGGGGTTGACTAAGTAAGGCACAAACAACCAATTCTAACTAAAAAAATATTCCATTTTTGATAAAGATCTTTTCAAGGCTCGGGGATTCAAACAAAAAAGTTTTTTCTTGGGAAAATTTAAAAGATATATTTTTCATATTTGCGAAGATGCTGTTTCCGCCCTTATCTGATATTTATACGGGATTCAATCAATGAATTGGAAGGAATCAACGGAGTGATGGGTTTATGTTTTTTAGACTACGATTAATGGATATCTTTGGATTATGATTCCATTTAAACGACGATTCCATAAAACTTAGAAAATGCAGTTATCTGAAAGTTTTCACCGAAAAAGGTGATTATTTCATAGATCTTTTACAAATACCTGACTCATCCTGCCTGGGGCTATTTGGTTGTATAGTGTCTACTCACTATGCACATAACACAAACAAAATAGATGGTTATTCCATTTAGATTATAGAATAATTATTCGCCTATTTCCCCCTCCTCTTTGGATCCTAATCCAACCAAAGTGAATCGATAGGAAACTTGATTCTTCAGCTTCGATGAAATAGGACTAGTTCGGCCGTTCGTATACTACAGGATAACTTCGAATTGTCTCCAAAAAATTTTTTATTCCTGCAAAAAGGAGCAATTTGAGTCTTTGCATATGAGTAGTAGTAGAGGGTTCACATCTTTACATTTTTTTTATATTGAATTTCTTTTTTTTTTTACTGAATTTTTTTATGCTATTTCGTATTGTACAATTCCTTTCTTTGTAGGATAATTTTCCCCCTAGAGGGAGAATGAAAAAATTTTTAGAATGGATTAGTACCTATGCCTAGATCACGGATAAATGGAAATTTTATTGATAAGACCTTTTCGGTTGTGGCCAATATTTTATTACGAATAATTCCAACAACTTCGGGCGAAAAGGAGGCATTTACCTATTACAGAGATGGTGTGATTTGATTCTTTTTTTGACCCCAGTCTTATTCTTATGAGAAAGAAAAAAAATCTACGCTTCTTGAAGGTGAAGTTTATAAATAGAACAATTCCTTCTGTCGTGTATCCTCGATTAATGCAGCCTCATATGCTTCAACTATCCGTTTTAGTATTGAGCGAAAGGTTACACCTATTGGTTCTGTATTCCGGGCCAACCCTACTCTACTAGTTCTAATAGGCAGCATTGGTGAAAAGCACTACACCTAGAAATCAACAAGACTAAAGCTTTGTTAAAAA